TAGAGCGATGCCTGAAAAAGGACTATCTTGATGTGATAAATTATGTTAAATTTAACTCTCTCTATTTTAAATACATTTTTTAATATTAATTAAACCCTTGAATACCAAAAATTCATATGCAATAACACTAAAATGCAAGAAAAATAAGCTAATAATAAGCTATTGGACTCATAATTCAAATATAGAATAAATCTTTTTTCTAATAAAAAAAATTAATTTTATTTTCCCTACCTACATGTTATCGATTATTATATCTTTGTCCTCCTCCTCATGAATAATAATCTGAATAGGATTAGAAATAAATCTTCTTTCATTTGTATTTATCTTAATAAAACCATCAACATATTACTCCTTAGAAAGAACAATAAAATATTTTTTAATCCAATCCGTAGGATCACTAATTTTTCTAGTTACTATCAGAATTAACATAATTTATTTTAATGAAATATCAACAATTAATGCAATTCTTCCCCCTCTTGCATTAACTCTAAAAAGAGGTATGGCTCCCCTCCATATTTGAACCCCGGATATTTTAGAAAAATTTAATTATTTTGGATTCTTACTTTTTATTACTATACAAAAATTAGTACCTCTTTTTATTATATACTCTTCATGAATATTCTTAACTCCTTGAATTTGTTTATGTAATTTAATTGTAGGAAGAATCGGAGGAATCAGACAATCCTCAATCCGAAAAATAGTAGCATTTTCTTCCATTAGAAATAGAGGATGAATAATAATAGCTCTTTCATATTCTCATTTTTTTTTTATATTATTTTTTTTTCTCTATTTTATTACCAACATAATAATTATTGTATACATAAAAAAAACACAAAATAAATGATTAACACAAATTAAACCTCAACAAAAACAAGAAAAAATGTTTTTTTTCAGTCTTATACTATCATTAAGAGGCATACCTCCTCTTCTAGGATTTTTACCTAAATGAATAGTAATTAAAAAAATTTCTCTTTACGCTCCAACTATTAGTTTAACAGGAATTTTGTTTTCTCTATTCACTCTCTTTTTTTATATTAAATGTGCAATTACAACAATAATAAAATCCTCAGAAATAGCTAAGTGAAAAATAAAATATTCCCCTATTAAAACCTCCTTCCTATTTTTTATATTAATAAATATTATTTCCCCTCTTATATTTGTTTTGTTAACATAAAGTCTTAAGTTAACAAAACTAGTAACCTTCAAAGTTAAAATTATTTCAATTAGACTTTGAAAATTTTTAACACTGTTACCTCTGAATTTGCAATTCAAAATCATAATTGACTAAAAAATTTAACAAGAAAACAAAGTTTATAAAAGAATTTACAGTTCCTCGCCTATATCAGCCATCTTGTCTTCATGATATGAATTATAAGCACTAATCATAAAACTATTGGAACTTTATACTTTGTTTTCGGAATCTGAGCAGGACTTTTAGGTTTATCTCTTAGAATAATTATCCGTTTGGAATTAAGACAATCTTCTCCGATACTAATTAATGATCAAATTTATAACTCAATTGTAACTGCACACGCTTTTATTATAATTTTTTTTATAACAATACCAATTATTATCGGAGGATTTGGAAACTGATTAGTTCCTCTTATAATTGGAGCTCCCGATATAGCTTTCCCACGATTAAATAATTTAAGATTTTGGTTACTTATCCCCTCTATTACATTATTAATCATGAGAAGATTAATTGACCAAGGAGTAGGAACAGGCTGAACAGTTTACCCCCCCTTATCCAATTCTATTTTCCATAGAGGATACTCTATTGATATAGCTATTTTTTCTCTCCACTTAGCAGGAATTTCTTCTATTTTAGGAGCAATTAATTTTATTACAACAATTATTAACATACGAGCAAATTTATATAACTTAGAAAAAATACCCTTATTTGTTTGATCAGTATTAATTACAGCTTTATTATTATTATTTGCACTTCCAGTCCTAGCAGGAGCTATCACCATACTACTTACCGATCGAAATCTAAACACTTCATTTTTTGATCCAGCAGGAGGTGGAGACCCAATCTTATACCAACATTTATTCTGATTTTTTGGACATCCTGAAGTGTACATTCTTATTCTTCCGGGGTTTGGGCTAATCTCACATATTACTACACAAGAAAGAGGTAAAACTTCAGCATTCGGTACATTAGGAATAATTTATGCTATATTAACTATTGGAATTTTAGGATTTATTGTATGAGCTCACCACATATTTACTGTAGGAATAGATGTAGACTCACGAGCTTATTTTACTTCAGCAACCATAATTATTGCAGTACCGACAGGAATTAAAATTTTTAGTTGACTAGCTACAATTTACGGAATAAAAATAAAATTTTCTCCAAGTATTTCATGATCATTAGGATTTATCTTCCTTTTTACAGTAGGAGGACTTACAGGAGTAATTTTAGCAAATTCATCAATTGACATTATTCTTCATGACACTTATTATGTAGTTGCCCACTTTCACTATGTGCTATCAATAGGGGCTGTATTTGCCATTATTGCTAGATTTATTAATTGATACCCTTTATTAACAGGAAATACAATAAATAAAACTTTACTTAAAGCTCAATTTTTAAGAACCTTCGTCGGAGTAAACACTACCTTTTTCCCCCAACACTTCTTAGGACTTATAGGAATGCCACGACGATACTCGAACTATCCAGATCTTCTCATTTTCTGGAATATTATTTCTTCCTTAGGGTCTATAATTTCACTATTTTCAGTATTACTACTTATAATCATTATCTGAGAAGCAATAACTTCTAATCGAATTGTTTTATTCAATAGAAATTATATAATAATAGAATGAATGCAAAACTCTCCCCCAATTGAACATAGATACTCTGAAATTCCTTCAATCTTAATTTAAATCTCTAATGTGACAGATTTATGTGTTAAATTTAAGATTTAAAAAAGAATAATTTCCTTTAGAAATTGACTGAATAAAAATTTCTCTTTTTGATAGAGCCTCGCCTATAATAGAACAATTAATTTTATTCCATGACTACAGAATAATAATCATTGTAACAATTTTATCCTTAGTCTCATTCTTTATAATTAAAATAATTAAAGCTTTATATTTCAGAAATAAAATTTTAGAAAATCAAATAATTGAATTTATTTGAACCCTTATTCCAACAATTGTATTAAGAATTATTGCCATCCCCTCTCTTCACCTATTGTACCTAATAGATGAATTAAACTTGCCCATTTTAACTATCAAAATTCTTGGACATCAATGATACTGATCTTATGAATATAACGATTTTTCTTCAATTGAATTTGATTCATACATATTACCTTCAAGAACTTTCCGTTTACTCGAAGTTGACAATTCTACTCCTGTTCCATTAAATTGTCAAATACGATTAGTCACATCTTCAAATGATGTATTGCACTCTTGAACTATCCCTTCAATAGGAATTAAAATAGATGCAACTCCGGGACGACTAAATCAAATTTCTATATTTCCTAATCGTTCAGGAAAATTCTTTGGACAATGTTCAGAAATTTGTGGGGCTAATCACTCATTTATACCAATCGTAGTAGATGTAATTCCTATACAATTTTTCATTTCATGAATTAAAACATTCAACTTATTTAGTGACTGAAAAGCAAGTAATGGTCTCTTAAACCAATCTATGGTACACGCACTTACCCTAAATAAGAAGTTAGTTAATCCACATAATACTGAATTGTCAAATCAGAGTAATATTTTACTTCTTTATACCTCAAATATCACCTCTTCCGTGATTAACTATTTTAATCTTCTCTATTTTTATATTAACTGTCATCTCCTCTATTATCTACTTCACTCCTAAATATTACCTTAATAGAAAGAAAGAAACTACTAAACCTTTCATAAATATTAAATGATAACAAGATTATTTTCAATATTTGATCCTATAACAATAAGACCTATCCCAATAAATTGGATATCAATAATTTTACCGTCGATTCTCTTACCACTAACATACTGGAAACTCCAATCACGAACAAATATTTTAATAAAAAAAACCATAACATTATTAAATAATGAGTTTTCATCTCTATTTATAAAAACCATCTTAATGAAAGGAACAACACTCATTCCAATCACCCTATTTTTTTTTATTTTAATTAGTAATATCAGCAGAAATTTTCCCTACTCATTTTGTTGTTCAGCACATTTAACTTTTTCTCTTTCACTTGCATTACCAATTTGAGTATCTATTGTTATATTTTTTTGAGTTAAACTAACTAAAACAACACTTAGACATTTAGTTCCTTCTGGAACACCAAATATTCTTATACCAATAATAGTAGTAATTGAAATAACAAGAAATATTATTCGACCCATAGCTCTAGCTGTACGATTAACTGCTAATCTAATTGCAGGACATCTCCTTATAGCTCTCCTAGGAAATACATTAAATATTAAAAATTATATATGATTAATTATTTTATTTGTTCAAACAGCATTCATAATATTTGAATTAATAGTTGCAATTATTCAATCATATGTTTTTTCTGTGTTAATAACACTATACTCTAGAGAAATTTCTTAATGAAAAAAAATCATCAATTTCACCTTGTTGATCCTTCGCCTTGACCAATTATTATTTCCTTTTCTATTCTTAATCTTACACTATTTAACGTTTTATTTTTCAATATTAAAAAAACTTTTTTAATAATAATAAGAATAATTATAACAACACTAATTATATTTTTATGATGACGAGACATCCAACGAGAAAGAACATTCCAAGGAAACCACACAAAAATAGTTATAATTTCAATAAAATATGGAATAATTCTATTTATTAGATCCGAAATTCTGTTTTTCTTTAGATTCTTCTGAAGATTTTTTCACCACAGACTCTCCCCTAATTATGAAATAGGACTTATATGACCTCCTCTTAATATTAAATCATTTAACCCCATAAATATTCCTCTTATAAATACAATCATTTTATTAAGATCAGGAATTTCAGTTACATGAGCACACTCAAGAATATGTTTTAATAATTCTATTCAAACAAACAAAAGAATTCTAATTACAATTATACTAGGATTATTGTTTTCAATTTTACAATTTTATGAATATATAACTTGTCCATTTTGCATCAGAGACTCAGTTTACGGAAGAAGATTCTTTGTCACAACAGGATTTCACGGAATTCATGTTATTATTGGAACTACATTTCTCACTCAAGTTCTCATGCGACTAAAAATAATACACTTTTCTAGAAAACACCATTTAGGGATAGAAATATCTATTTGATATTGGCACTTTGTAGATGTAGTATGATTGTTTGTTTACATAAGAATTTACTGATGGGGAAAATAATATAATTAAATTTTATCTTATTAGTATAAACAATTATAATTAGCTTCCAACTAATAGATCCTTTGATAAGATAATACTATTAATTTTATATTTTAAAGTTTTTGTTTTATTTATACTTATTTTAATAATAAATATTTTACCAATTATGAACAGTCATAAACAATTAAGACGAGAAAAAACATCTCCATTTGAATGTGGATTTGACCCTATATCTAAACCACGAATTTCATACTCTGTACACTTTTTTTCCATTGCACTTATATTTTTAATTTTCGATATTGAAATTACCCTCATTTTTCCATCACCTTTAATTAAACAAAAAATTATTATAGTAAATTGAATATTATCATCAACAAGACTTATTATATTACTTATTATTGGATTAACTCTAGAATGAAAAGAAGGATCAATAAATTGAAAATAGGATTAAAGTTTTTATAACATTTAATTTGCACTTAAAAAAAACTTAACTGTTAATCTGATAATAAAGAAGTAATTAATACAGCTAGTTTCGACCTAGTCTCAGAGCACGCTCCTTATTAATTGTAAAGAAGTCAAAAAGAGACAAATTATTGTTAATAATTAAATTGAAAAAAAAATTCCTTTACAAGGAGTCTTAGAGAAAGCTGCTAACTATCTCGAAGCAAGTTATTGTTAGACACCCCCCTCTTGTAGTTTACTTAAAACACTGCCCTTTCACCGCAAAGAAGAATAATCTTCCAAGAGTTTATACTACTTAAATTTCTTCAAAATTTTGTTCTTCTTAAACTACTTGAAAACACGACAGAAATAATAATAATAGTTACTCCTAATAATAAGATAACTGGATTTTGTCTTCTTATAGATTTTAACCACTTAGAAAATACTAAAGAAATATTTTTACTATTACTTATAAGCCCTTCACACCAACCTTGATCTAATAATATTATTCTTACTAGTTCTTTTTGAGAAATTAGCCCTATCTTTTTAGTTAAACTAGATAGAAAAAATAAAGTTGCTAATAAAAATTTTAACTTAACCCCTAAAATTAAATCTCCCTTTCAAATACAACCTAGAATAACAATAAAAATAGGCGTAATTTTCACAAAAAAAGACAATCTGATTAAATTTAATTCACAGAGCATTCAACTTATCACACTTCCTAAAAAAATATTAATTAAAGCTAAGGTTAAAATAGATAAACATAAATTTTTTGACCCAGCTACTCATAAAATTCACCCAGAGTAGGAAGATAAGTATAAAATTAAACGTATTCTATAAGTAACAGTAATTAGAGCTATAATTAAAATAAATACTCCCAACCCTACACCTCCGTATCTACATCTTGTTAATTCTAGAATAGAGTCTTTAGAATAAAATCCTGAAGTAAAGGGGACACCTATTAAGCTAAACACAGAAATATTAAAACAAATCACAACAACAAAATCTCTCCCTAAACTACCCATTTTACGTAAATCTTGTACTCCTATTCCTCTATGAATAACAAACCCAGCACATATAAACAGTAAAGCTTTGAATAGAGCATGAACAAGAAGATGAAAAAAAGCTACATCAAAATGTCCTAAAGATAAAATAAACAATATAAAACCCAATTGGCCTAGGGTAGATAAAGCAATTAATCGTTTTATATCATACTCCTCCAAAGCTCCAAACCCAGCAATAAAAATTGTAACTATTGAAATAATTATTAATAACATGTTTAATCTTCCTAATATTAAAGTATTAAAGAATCGAATTATTATATACACTCCAGCAGTCACTAAAGTTGAAGAATGAACTAAAGAAGAAATAGGAGTAGGAGCTGCTATGGCAGCAGGAAGCCATGCTCTAAAAGGAAACTGAGCACTTTTTGTTATACATGCTAAAATAAAAAATATAAGACCTGAATTTATTTCCCAGAATATAAAATTTCCTCCTATTCTAGATCAAACTACAGCTAAAATTAATATTCTGTCTCCCAATCGATTTCTAGCAGCAGTAATAAACCCAGAGTTATAAGCATCAGTATTCTGATAATAAATAACTAAACAATAAGAAATAATTCCCAAACCGTCTCAGCCTAGTAAAACTCCAACAATGCTCGGACTAAAAATCATAATTAATATAAATACAATAAATAAAAATATTAGCCAAAAAAACCGGTAGCACTCCTTGCCCATATAAATCTTTGAGTAAACAATAATTAAAGAAGAAATTATTATTACAATAACAGAAAAAAGCAAGGATACCCAATCTACATAAACAATATAAGTAAATCTCACTCTATTAATTATTATTAATTCTATTTCAATTAAAATTAACTTTATTAAACCAAAATTATAAACAACCAGGAAGAATAAAAAAACATAAACTAAAGTTATGAGAAAAAATGTAAAATGAAATTTTCTTTTTTGCAAAATTGAAATAATTATAATCTTTGAACCCACAAATCAATATTTTACTTAAACTATTTCAATTAAAAAGTCATAATTCTTAAATCTAAAATAAACAGATTCAAAGGAATTCAATGTAAACTCAATAATATGCATTCATATAAATTAAAAGATTTAAAAGAAAAATAAAAAGATATCTTTCCCTGTTGAGAGAAAGAAAACAAGTAAATTCTGTATATAGAACTTAAAACACCTAATAACCCCACAACTAAAAAAAAATGTCAATTTCACCCTAAAACAGAAATAAATAAAAAAATTTCACCTGGCAAGTTTAAACAAGGAGGAAAAGCTAAATTTGAAGAACAAAATAAAAATCACCAAAGTCTTCTGATAGGAATAATATTAATTATTCCCTTATTCAAATATAAACTACGAGTTAAAGAACGATTATAAACTAACCCTAAAACACAAAAAAGTCCAGAGGAGCATAGCCCGTGTCCTACCATTAAATATACACTACCGATTAATCCTCTAATTTTTATTGTTAAAATTCCTCTCAATACAACTCTCATATGAACAATAGAAGAATACGCAATTAGTATTTTTATATCAGTTTGAACAAAACAAACACCAGTCAAAATTAACCCACCTAAAATACTAAAAATTAAGATTCCTGAAGAATACTTATACAAAAAATCCCCTATAATAAAACTTAATTTAATAATCCCGTATCCTCCTAATTTTAACATTACTCCTGCTAAAATTATTGAACCGTAAACTGGTGCCTCTACATGTGCACGAGGAAGCCATAAGTGAAGTCCCACTAAAGGAAATTTTACTAAAAAAGCTAATAAAAATATAAAAACCAAGGGCATACCCCTTAACTCATGTCCCATATTAAAATAATAAATTCCTATTAACAACGGAAGCGAAAAAAATACCGTGTAAATAATTATATAAACCCCAGCTTCAACACGATCAGGTTGATACCCTCATCCTAAAATAATTAAAAAAATAGGAATTACACTTATTTCAAATCCCAAATAAAATCTAACTAAAGCTTCAGAATAAAACACAATAAACAATCTAATCAGTATAAAAATAAAAATTAGATATAAATCTAATCTCCTAGAAAATTTTTCTACAGATAAAACTATTATAATTACTAATCATAAACTCAGTAATACAAAAATTAACTTAATTGTTATTTCTCCTCTTTCTATTATATTCAATAAAAGAAATAAAATAAAAAAAACAAGAGATCCAACAACTAAATCTCAACTTATAACCACAAAAAGTCCTAAAAATCCTAGACCTACTTCTAACATCTAAAAATTAATAGTCTCTTCGCATAGTCTCTACCATGACTACGAACAAGCAATGTAAGTAAAACTAAACCTATTACAGCTTCACAAACCATTACAATAATAAAATAAATAAGAATTATGTCATCAAACATATAATTCATTAAAAAATTTACTAATATTAATAAAATAATCAAAACTAAAAATTCTAAAGTTAAAAGTAGTATTAAAATATGCTTTTTAAATATAAAAAACATACTTAACCCAAAATAAAATATAAATAAACATCTAATAAATACTAACAAATGCTAAAATAGTTTATATTAAAATATTGATCTTGTAAATCAAAGAAATAATAGTTTTTAGCATCAGTAAAACTCATTTTGTATTTTTAGTCTCCAAAACTAATATTTTGTTGTTTAAACTACTTACTGGCATACTAAAACTGCTTTTATTTTTTATATTTTATATTTCCACAATTATATCTTTCATTTCTACTCCAATTTCTTTAGGATTATTAATTCTTATTCAAACTTTTATTTTATCCGTTATCTCTCGAATTATCTCAATATCAAGATGAATTCCCATATCAATTTTTTTAATTATAGTAGGAGGACTAATAATTCTTTTTATATACATAACAAGTATTAGCTCAAATGTTCAATTTAAAAATTTAGATATAAAACTTCCTGTTATCTATACAATTTTATCCCTACCTGTCTTTCTTATTACTCCCACTCAGTTATCAATATCTGATAATTTTCAATTATTGGATAATATTAATTTTGATTTCTTTAAACTCTTTTTACCCTTAAATATTTACATATCAATATTTATATTCATCTATTTACTCACAGCATTAATTATTTTTATTAATATAATAACTCTGACCAAAGGCCCAATGCGCAAAAAATACTAATGATAAACTCAAAAATTAAATCTGATACAATAATTTATCCAATTTACAACTCTCTAATTAATTTACCCACACCTTCAAATATTTCAATCCTGTGAAATTTTGGTTCTCTTTTAGGACTTATGTTAATAATTCAAATCCTATCAGGATTATTTTTAGCTATACACTTTTCAGCCAATATTCTTATTGCTTTTGAAAGAGTAATTCATACATGTCGAGATGTAAATAATGGGTGAATACTGCGTTCTATTCACTCAAATGGGGCATCGTTTTTTTTTATTTTTATTTATCTTCATATTAGACGAGGAATCTACTTTAACTCTAGACAACTCAAGAAAACTTGAATAAGAGGAATTATTATTTTATTTTTAACTATAGGCACAGCTTTCCTAGGATATGTTCTACCGTGAGGACAAATATCTTTTTGAGGAGCAACAGTAATTACAAATTTGTTATCAGCTATCCCTTACTTAGGAGAAACAATAGTTATCTGGCTATGAGGAGGATTCGCCGTAGATAATCCTACTCTTACACGATTTTTTACAATTCATTTTCTCCTGCCTTTTATTCTAGCAAGATTAATTATAATCCATTTAATATTACTGCATGAGTCAGGATCTTCCAATCCATTAGGCACACCTAAAAACAATGATAAAATCCCCTTTCACCCTTATTTTATCACCAAAGATTTATTAGGGTATTCAATATTTTTAATCATATTTTTAATACTTATTTTATATAATCCCTATTTACTTAATGATCCAGATAACTTTATCCCAGCCAACCCTCTAAATACTCCTCTTCACATTCAACCAGAATGATACTTTTTATTTGCATACTCAATTTTGCGAGCAATCCCGAATAAACTAGGGGGGGTTATCGCTTTAATTTCATCAATTTTAATTTTAATATTACTTATGTTATTTCCCCCATCTTTCCATAAGGGTTTCCAATTTTACCCTATTACTCAACACTTGTTCTGAATATGAATTAATATTTTTATTTTACTCACTTGGATTGGAATAAAACCTGTTGAAATTCCCTACGTAAAAATTAGACAAATACTAACTTTATCTTATTTTCTTGTATTTATTTTACTTCCTGTTTCTCAACAAATATGAGACAATCTATTTAAATAGCTTTATAATTTATACAAAATATTTACCTTGAAAGTAAAACAAGAAACTTTTTCTAAAGCTTAACTTAAATCTACCGACACCCCTATAGAGAAATAATAGAATAAAACAATATCAAAAACAAGACTACTCCCAAATAAATTTTTCAACACATATTTATAAGTTTATCATAACGATAACGAGGTAAAGTTCCCCGAATAACAATAATAGAAACTCTCACCAATCCTACTTTAAAATAAAATAAATATTCAGTTAAGGGACCTAAAAAAAAAAGAACCAGCATAACTCTTCTAAATAAAATTCTTAGATACTCCGATAAAAAAATAAAAGCAAATCCAGACCCGCCGTACTCAACATTAAACCCTGAAACAAGTTCTGACTCTCCTTCAGAAAAATCAAAAGGAGTACGATTAAGTTCTGCAAGAAAAGAAACTAGAAGCATTAAAAAAATAGGAAATAAAAATGTTAAAAATCATGTAAATTGTTGAAACACAAGGAATTCTAATATTCTAGCTGACTCAGAAAAATATAATAAACACAGAACTAAAAAAAAGAAACTCACTTCATATGAAATTGATTGTGCTAATACACGAATACACCCCAAAATTGAGTAAGAAGAATTTGAAAATCACCCAGAAACTATAACTGTATACACTCTAACTCTTAGTACACAAAATATATATATAACTCTCAACTTCCAGCTTCTAAGTAAATAAATATAAGGGTAGACCACTCAAGTTCCTAAACTAACACCAAGAGCAATTAAAGGAGTAACCCAATAAGGATAATCATTAGACTTAAGAGGAATGAAAAATTCTTTAGTATATAACTTAATTGCATCACTAAAAGGTTGAAAAATTCCGATTACACCTCTTTTATTAGGTCCTTTACGTAACTGAATAAAACTTAAAACTTTACGTTCAAGCAATGTTAGAAAAGCTACACTAATTAAAGAAAAAAGACTTATAAATAAATATGTAATTATATTAACAAATATTTCTACCTGTAATTTTTTACATAAATAAATCCTAAATTTAACACATTAAATCTGTCAAAATAGAAAGTCTATTTTAATAACTTACTACATAATATAAATAAAATTAGTTAATCCTTTCGTACTAAACCAAAATAATTATAAAAAGATAGAAACCAACCTGGCTCACGCCGGTCTGAACTCAAATCATGTAAAAATTAAAGTCGAACAGACTTAACACTTAAATCTCTACATTCAAATGTAAACTTAATTCAACATCGAGGTCATAAACATTTCCATAAATATGATCTTCAAAAAAATATTATGCTGTTATCCCTAAGGTAATTTTATCTTATTCTCTAAATTTTTCAGGATCATCCAATCATCTATCAATGATTAACCAAAAAAAGTTAATTTTATGTCACCCCAACCAAAAAATTATTTTACAATTTAATTTTTAAATTCTATAGGGTCTTCTCGTCCCTTTTATTTATTTAAGTATTTTAACTTAAATTCCAAATTAAAATTTCATAACAATAAAAAAGTTAATATTACGTTCATCCTTTCATACCAGCCCCCAATTAAAGAACTAATGATTATGCTACCTTTGTACAGTCAGTATACTGCAGCTATTTACATCAGCATTGAGCAGGACATACCAAAAATATTTTTTCTCCCAGAAATGTTTTTGATAAACAGTCGAAAATTAAATTTGCCGAATTCTTAATTATTATTTTTTTAATTTACTAATTTAATCATAATTATTTCAATTTTATTATTCAATTAAACAACTTTACCTCCCCTTAAAGCTATTTAATAAAATATTAAATTAATTTAATTAATTACTACAAATTAAAATGATTACTAATATTAAGTATACTACACAAATGAAACCTTCACCTAAAAAATTATATACAAGATTATCCCTGCACAAATATGAAAATTAAACAAAATAAATTCAATTGATTAAATCAAAAATAAAGCAACTAGATATAAAAAATCTAAATTTATGTCAAACCCACATTACTTTTAACTTATTTTTTTACACAAATAAAATTAAGTAATATAAATATTTTTTATTCGAGAAAAAATTCTAAAATATATATTTAAATTAACCCTGATACAAAAGGTAAAATTATTTGATCTTCTATTCTTCTATACTTCTACCCTTACAGTTAACAAAAAAAATTATTTCACTAATCCATTAATTTAAATTAAATAAAAAGTAAAACTTTTTAAAGTATCCTATTAATGTAATTAATACACTTAAATTTAGCTACATACCCAAATCCAGACACACCTTCCGGTACATCTACTATGTTACGACTTATCTTGCATGAACAAGAGCGACGGGCAATGTGTACATATTTTAGAATCTTTATTCATAAAAATACTATTTTAACTTTACTTTTAAATCCTATTTCCAAAATTTTCAATTTAATTTCTTCCATTCTTATTTAATTAATGTAACCCATTTCATTCTTTTAAAAACTGCACCTTGACCTAACATAAATTTCATAAAAACAAAGAAAATAAATTTCTTAATAGATTCATGACAGCGATATACAAATATAATATTAAAAGTAAATTGAAGTTGTGGATTATCAATTAATAAACAGGTTCCTCTAATAAGATAAAATACCGCCAAATTCTTTGAGTTTCTAGATCTTAACTTTTACTACTCCAAAACATTTACACCAAAATAACAGGGTATCTAATCCTGGTCTTATTAAACAGTTTCTTAATCAATTTAAAAGAATAAATTTATAAATTGAAATTTTACCTCAAAATTAATATTTTTATTTCTTCCCCTCAAAATAATTAATATCAATTTTAAAATTACTTAGAGTTCATTGTTTAACCGCAACTGCTGGCACAAAATTTGTTAACTCTATTTTCAATTTCTAAATCAAAGTTCCCTTAAAAATTTTAATTATAATTACTGTTAACGCTTATCAAATAAAAATTACCATGTAAATAAAAGAATCAAGTAAATATGCATACTGAAATAAAATATATTAAATAACCAACAAATATAAACTAATAATATAGATATAACCCCCAATTTAGATTTATAAATACATTAATTATATTAGATAATCTTTAGAGACTCCATTGACTTATGACTCTTCAGTTTTTTTTTTTCTTCTAAAACTGAAGAGTCCAGTAAAATTAATATATATTTTTTACTAAATTAAATCAGTTTTAATATAGTACATATTCTATTTATTATTATTATTATATATATATATATATATATATATATATATATATATATATATATATATATATATATATATATATATATATATTAATGTATATATATATAACTCCTACTCTATAATAAGAGTAGGAGTTATATATACATATATATTTATTTATATATATATTAAATATTTATTATATATATACTCAAGCCGAACCCAAAAAAAAGGTAAGTGGATTTTTTCTCTTACGAATTTTTGTAATCCTCAAAAATTATTTTTTTTTCAAAAAATTATTTTTTTTTTTAAAAATTTTTTTCAAATTTTTTTTATGCATTTTTTTATCTTAATTTATTAATTTAATTATTAGGTCTCTCTCCTAGTACTATAAAATTTTCAAATATTAAACTTTTTTTTAACCAATTTTAACATCGATTTTTTTTGATTAAAAAAAAAAATTAATACAAAAAATAATCTAATTTTATACCCTCATATTAAATTTTTATTTGAATTTTAATGTTTTTTTTTAACACAAATTTATTTTTTTTAAAAAAAATTTCCAATTTAAATCCTATTTTTAGTAAAATTAATTAACTAATTTTATTTAATAAAATAAAATTAAACTTAAAAATAAAAATTCTTATATGCAAAAATAATATTAATAATTTTTTTTTTTTGTAAAAATCAATTATTAATTCTTATTTCTTGATTATTTAATATAATTTTAAACTCATAGGCAATT